CAACAGCCCTTCCTATCTGATAGAAAAGGATCCCATGATCCGGAACCGGTCTTACATGGGCTCGCAACTCCCAAGTTTGTCTATGAAGAGCGAATCTAATTGTATTAGTGTCTATAATTGATTTCTTCTGTGTAATACTAATCGATAGGGCCTCATTGGTAATTGCTACAAGATCTCGTGCATTGTAACCCATGGCTATGGACCCGAATCCATTAGTACGGAACATTTTCTTTTCCAAGTGAAATCCCCTAGTATATGAAAGGGTGAAAACGTGCTTTCGTTGTTGTGGAATAATAAGCCTTCGTATCTTAATGCATGTATTTAATTTATTCGGAGCTATTAGAGCGGGATCCACTTTTTGGGGAATATGAGTCGAAGCAATAACAAGAATATCTCTAGTGGACCGTCTTTCACAATCCCCGGAGAGATAGTTCAATAATAAACCGAGGGACTCCGACTCATCCACATACAGATCATGAATGTTTGGAATCCATACTATGCAAGGAGACATTGTTCTTGCCAATTCGAATTGCAAGTTGATAGAAGCTAGGTCTATTTCCAACTCGATGATATACCTAAGTATCTCATCATCCGCCGTATACTCCTCCCTCAGCTCCGGGTCCGAGTCCAAGTTCGAATAAATAGAGTCACGATCATCAATATCGTCCACATCTTTAAGCGCATCCATATAGTCCTTAGCAGGATCGCTATCATCATCAATACGATCAATATCCACATCATCAAGCGCTTCCATATAGTCCTCAGGATCGAGATCATCAATAACTATTTTCAAATCCAGCTTGTTCAGAAATACCGTAATGAAAGGAAGATAGGAGTTTGTCGCTAGGGATTTGACCAAATAGGATCGTCCAGTTCCTATAGGACCTATCACTAAAATACCCCTAGAGGGGGATAGGGCTAGGCGGAACGAAAAGGGTTTTGGTTTTCCATGAGATGGGAAATGAAAACTATTAGCCCCACACGAGGTTTGTGAATAAGTGATTGTCTGATAATGAGCAAGGAATATCCGTCTTTCTGCTAAACAGGATGTATTGAACTCATAATTCATTAGATCCTTTTGATGAATGTCAACTACGTATCGTAAGTAAATTGCTCCCGCTTGTTCAAACATTTGATAACCATAGTCACTCTTTACTAAATGATCAATATGAGTCAGACTCCATAGAATTTGATCAATCCCTTTTTCTGGCCTTAAGGTGGAGAAATGAAACGAGTAAACTCTCTCTTTATCCAAAAACCAATCACAGGTCTCGATCCAGGATTCTATTTCATCATGAGTCGGAAACCTTTGTCCTTTTCTTATCCATGAATAGATCTCTTTACTTGTATGACTTAGATGTCTCGTATTTCTCGAAAAAGTGATTCGATTGATGGGATTTGGTATGATACTTATGAGATCGATGAGATTGAAAAATATCTTCTGTATAAATTTGACCCCATAAGCGGGACCACCACCAAATAGCGCAAAACCCAGTATTTCTGCTAGAAAATCTTCTAATTGTTCCCGAGCAACTAGAAAGAGATTCTTTAACCAGAAAGAATTCGGTTCAGGTTTAGGATACCCATTCACAAGTTTGTACACCTCAATCGTGTATGATGGAATCGTCAAAGATTTTATCCTCTCGAACTCTGTCTGTAACTCACTAGAGTCTAGGGAAACAGAGAAAAGAAGTACCTGAACGAGACATCCAACAAGAAGAAGAAGTAAAAGGCTTGAATAGAGGAACTCCCGAACATTTGGCGAGCTCAGATGTGTCGATATCAACGGTGACTCATTATTTCGATGAATCATTTCTTCGACCCGAAGAAGCCTACGGAAACACTTCCACGAAATATCACTTGAAATCTCACTTATCGGTGCCCACAATCCCCACAATTTTAGCTTAAGAGCTCGCCATTTTAGCTTAAGAATTCGCCAGGCTGATCTGTGCATAATATAATGAAAATTGGATACAAATTTGTGACTGCTACTTAGCATCGGCAATAGGTCTGAAAAAGCATCTAAAAATATCAAATTTAGATATTTGTACCCTGTCGAAGTAAAGAACCAAGGCATATATGTTTGGAATAGATTCCATTTTGAGAGAGTTGAAAAAGCACTATCTCGTTGAAAGGTTCTACCCATCTGCCCTTTCTCAACGCCTTTCTTTAGCCAATTTCGCCAAAGACGCAATTTTTTACTCGTTTCGGATGGTAAATATTTCTCAGACCGTGGAGTGTGAATCAAACCCAGGTTTGAATTGAAATTCAGATACTGATGCAAGTTCTTCCTTTCTGAATCAGATAGATTCATATCTGAAAGAGGTTGACAATAAGTTCTTTCCAAATTGACTATTTCTTCCTCTGTGAGAGGTGTTCCAGAAATGTCTGCGATCGAGTAAATAGTTCTACGAACGAATAGATCGGATCGAATTGGAAAATGGAAAGATTTGTACAAGTTATACCTTTCGTTACCCCTTTGTGGAAAATCGTTAGGTAT